ACTCGTTAATGGTTGATCAAATTTGATGGATTCACCCTCTGAAACAAGAAGTTCTGGGCCTGGAGGAATAATATCAACCACTTGACGTCCATCCGATGGATCTGTTATGGTTATTTCAGATCCCCCTTTTTCTTTTCGTATGATTTTACTTACTATACCCGCTCCTGTAGCATTATAAACTGTATTGTTACTCTTCCTTCCGTCGGGATAAATCTGACCCCTTCCCCTATTTCCTCCTACGTATATAGGATATTTTAAGAAGTGAACATCTTTCTTAGTAGCGGGGTCGGGGGAAAGAATAGGAAAGGTGATTTCACTATATTTCTGACCAGAGACAGGCCCTATCACAAGAATATTTTTTTTATTAGGGCGATAGCTCTGAAAAGACAAATTGCCTATCTTTTCTTTCATCTCGGGAGAAATACGATCGGAAGGAGCTAATTCAAACCCCTCCGGTAAAATAAGAACAGCCCCTACATTCAAACCCCCTTTCTTACCATTAGCAAGAACTTGTTTCACTTGCTTATCATAAGGAATTCGAACAACTGCTTCAAATACAGTATCAGGAAGTACCGATTGTGGAACCTCAATATCCACGGGCTTATTAGCTAAATGGCAATTGGCACATACAATACGCCCAGTCGCTTCTCGTGGATTTTCATAACCCTGCTGTGCAAAAATGGGATATGCACTTGAAATGGATGTCCGAGTTATGATATATATCATGAGCGATATGGAAATAGATCGAGTAATCTGTTCCTTTATCCAAATCCAAGAAAAAGTATTTCTAGTTTGCATGGTCTAATCATTGATCCGAAAATTTCTACAATAAATTGGGTAGGTCGCTAATATAGTTCCCTATCCACGATTCTGCTATATTACTGGAATCATTTTACTGAAATACTATAGGATGAAAATCCCCCGGATAGAAAGTTTTTAATGCTTATGTAGAACTACAAAGTAAGAAACATTCTAATTAATTAGATTCATATCGGTGGATCATTTATCAATCAGTCATTGAATGATAAATAACTACAAGTGACGGAGATACACGATTTAAATAAGAGAAAACCCAATATTTAAAAATACTATCCAGAACAACTGGAAAAATGCAAACAAGATAAGATATAATTTGATCATTATCATCAAATCCAAAATCTTTGTAGACAGAACAAATAATTAGTTTCCAAGTGTGGTGTGAATGAAATCCCATACATAAATCGCTTAATAAAAGAATCCAAAAAGCTTTTACTGTATCACTTAAGTTATATAGGAATTCCTGAGCCCAAGAGTTAAGAATAACAAGTTCGTCATTACCTAAAATAGAATAAAGGCTTAGAATAACAAAACAGATTATATTTGTCGAGAAGTGCAAAATCGTATGGATACGATCCTCATTGTGTATCTTGATTAATTGGATCGTTTCTTTGTGGATTCCTAGAGGAAGCTTTTGTAGATGTGTCTCCGAGTATTCCTTGATGATTTCGTCCAAGAAGAGGATTTCCTCTAATTCTATGAACTTTTCTAGAATACTTTTTTCTTCAATATCATTCAAAAAAAGTTCGGATTGACCAGTATTCGACCAATTAGTAACCCAAGATTCCATACTTTTAGTAAATAAGAGAGAAATCCACCAGGGCAAAAATACTATAGATGCAAGATACAAAAGAGGAGTGAATGCTTTCTTTTTTGCCATTTTTCACCTGTGAATTTTTAATTAACCCGCTTCATTTGTCGACTCTATGTGATCGAATATTTCTTTCAAACATGAGTTCTAGACACGAAACCTATGAATCTATTTTATTTGTGATTTTGTTTGAATCTAGAAACAATATAGAAATAGACTAAGACTCCACTTTGAATTCGAATGAAGAAATAATCAAAAATATTGTTTCCAGATATCTCAATTCATCAAATCCCAAACAAGTGTCTCCTTTCGATGAATGACCGAAAGAAGTCCTTTAAGGAATGAATATTATTGTGATTTTGAGACGAAAGAACTCCTTTTCTATCAAAATATCAAAAATATTTCGAAAGAATTCCAATGATTCCCCATAGTCAAGAATAGAATAATTGAGAGAAAGATATTGTGATGATCAAAAAAATGAGCGGCAAAACAAGACAGAAACGGACCAGTTATCATTATTAAGAAAACCCATTGTTGGTTAGTAAAGAACACAAATGAAAGGATAAAAAAAAGGTCGATTGACAAAAAGGAAATAATTTACAAGATATGATTTATCTGCATCTAAAGTATCACTTCCAACAAATTTTGAACTTCAAAAAAAAAGAGAAATTTCTTTCTTTCGAAATCGTTTGATATATGAGATGAATTAAATCTAGTAGTTCAATTTCTTACTTGTTTCAATTGAGTTGCATGGATTTGGATACGCATAAAAAACCACAAAAAAAGAGTTTTGTTTTATGGTTGTTCCATATACGTCGGCTTTGACTCGACTGAATGTTCTGACCAAACTTCAGTTAAGTTCTGTTATAGAAAAAAACAGGATTCTTGCATTTTTCCCTCCTGCTGAGGCTGAGAAAACATTCGTTCTTCAGCCTCAGTTCCTTTTCTTAAAAGATTTCAATTGGTATGCGCAAAAAATAGGCCAATTCCGCGGCTTTTTGTTCAATTTCTCGTGGAGTCAAATTCTCATCAGTACGGGTCAACAGAAGAACCCCCCGGCCTCTGATATCTATATAAAGGACACGACGAGCATAAAGACCCTCTTTAACTCCTATTCTAACGGATTGAATATCTTTTATACAGAATCGGAGGAATATGCGACGATTTTTTCCAGGAAATCCCCAACGAAAAATACACACTGTTCCTTCCTTTCTATCGAATCGATCATAACCACTACCTACATTCCAGGAAATTGTGCACCACAAATAGGAACTAATAAAAAGACCCGCGATCCCGTAGAAAGACATCACGATCCCTTGTGGAAAAAAAGGGATTTGCTGAGACGGAACAAAAGATATCAAATTTCTACCAAGATAACTGGAAGTTCCAACCAATAAGAATCCTAATGAACCTAAAAAAACGGTAAGGGCCCAGAAAAAATTACTTAGTTTTCGAGCCCCCGTTATAAGTTCTAACCATAACTGTTTTGATCGCCAATTCATACTTGCTCCGATTTCATTTTATTCGAATTGAGAGAATACCCCCAATGATTTTGACTTTATTTTTTTTGTTTCCGAAAGAACTCTCATCAACTAGCACTAGTTTGATGTGAACTAGTACTAGTTTGATGTGAACTAGTACTAGTTTGATGTAAACTTTTAGGAGTAATTCATCAAATTGGTTAGATCTAAACTAATAACATCCCCTTCATATGATCCCAATATACATATAGATCCACCAACTTTACATTTTAGGCATCCAGCGCCCCTGATCTATTTGAAACTAGCTAGAATTCATTTACCCATAGATCATTTTCTGCATGCATAAGAGCTTTTTCCTTTATGTTCGCCGGAAATCACATGTTATACCATATTTCATTTCCCGAAATAAAAATCTGTGTTATGTTACAAGTCTAAGTTTCAAAAAAAAACGGATGAGATTTTGTCCCCTCAGATCTAAACAATCTTGTTTTTTTGAACATACAGAAATAAAGAAGCCATTGCCATTGCCGGAAATACTAGGCCTACTAAAGGCACAAAAATAGAGGGAAAATTGAAAGTTGTCATAAAATGGGTACCTCGATTTACTATTTGTACCTGTTATTATTTTATTTTTAATATCCTATTTTTTATTTATACTAATTATAATTAAGAATTGTAATTATTATGAATTCGTAGTTATTATTAAAGATATAAGTATCTAGATATCTAAGTGATAGAATAAGTCCATTTATTTAATTCTATATTCCTTGGACTTATTTTATCACTTAGATCTTAGGTCACCAAAGAGAATTCCATTCTTATTTACTTTGATTCCGATAAGCTAACTACTTGTTTCCTACAAATAAAATAATGGAATTTAGCGTGCTCTACTTGATTGAATTGGAATTCAAAGGATTGAAGCCGTGGAACTGCAAAAAATCAGTCAGAACGTGTTTTAAAAGTTTACGTGGTATGATTTGGTCCAATATGCCCTTCTCGAATAAAGGTTCAGCCTCTTGTGAACCTTCGGGTATTGGTTGCTTCAATGTTTCTTCAATTACTCTTTTACCCGCAAATGCAATGTAGGAATTGGGCTCGGCAAGAATGAGATCTGCCAACGTACCAAAACTAGCTGTTACCCCACCAGTAGTAGGAGATGCAAGGATTGATATATATACTAACTTGCTATTGAATTGATCATAATCCAATAGGGCACATGATATTTTAGCCATTTGCATCAAGCTCACACTTCCTTCTTGCATTCGCGCCCCACCCGAAGCGCACACTATAATAAGAGGTAGAGATTGATTGATAGCGTACTCAACCAAACGGGCGATTTTCTCTCCAACTACGGATCCCATACTGCCCCCCATAAACTCAAACTCCATAATCCCAAAAGCTACAGGAATACCATTTAGTTGACCTACGCCTGTTTGAACAGCCTCATTTAATCCTGTCTTTTTTCGATAAGAATCAAGACGATCTTCATAGGGCGTGTCCTCCTCCTCCGAATCCGATTCAATTCGATAAGAATCAAGACAATCTGCATAGGGCGTGTCCTCCTCCTCCGAATCCGATTCAATTCGATAAGAATCAAGATGATCTTCATAGGGCGTGTCCTCCTCCTCCGAATCCGATTCAGAAGGATCGGGATCCGGAGAGGCCATGTCTTCATCGATAGGATGCCAAGTACCGGGGTCGATCAAAAATTCGATTCTTTCTGGACTATTCATTGTGAAATGATATTCACAGTGTTCACACATATTATTTCGTTCTTTTAACAATCTTTTATAATTTAATTGATTACAATCTTCGCATAGAACCCACAAAGCCGCAATGTGGGGAGGAGTACCCCTAGGATACGAATCCTTAGGATCCGAATCATCAGGATG